GAACGGAATCACGCACGCTCTGTAGGATTTGAACCTACGACATCGGGTTTTGGAGACCCGCGTTCTACCGAACTGAACTAAGAGCGCTTTCTTATCAGAATTTTTTTGAACCCCAATACACCTTGCATGTATATATATAATATAGCGTTTCTAAACTAAAAATGGAAGAAAGATTATGTATGTCCAATTTAATTGATCTCAATTTATTCCTCCTTACTGCTCATAGGAGAACTAAAGTAAAAGTATAGGTAGGGATGACAGGATTTGAACCCGTGACATTTTGTACCCAAAACAAACGCGCTACCAAGCTGCGCTACATCCCTTTCAATTGGTCTACAGTTTCATTGTAGAGAATCCCTGTCTTCTTTTCCATAGTGTTATTTCTTCCATTGATATACATAATTTTTATTGTCATTTCTTCTTTTTTTGGGGGGGCTCATGTCATATAACATATTGTATAACATATAATAAAATAATAAAAGACTTATCTATACCCATATGAGACGTTAAAAACAAAAAGAAGGAGGATTTTCAATGCGAGATCTAAAAACATATCTTTCCGTGGCACCAGTACTAAGTACTCTATGGTTCGGATCTTTAGCAGGTTTATTAATAGAGATCAATCGTTTATTCCCCGATGCGTTGACATTCCCCTTTTTTTAATTTTAGTTATTGATACGGGAAGGGGATTAGAGATACAATCAAATCAAATAGCTTTAACTAATTAATTTCTTTTTTTTTTTTTTTTAAAGACTAAATCTCAGCGAAAATCCCGGCTTAAATTTATATTCTAATAGAGTGAGAACGGGGATGGAAATGTGCTCCTAGGTCAACAGTATCATAAAAAATAGTTAAATAAGATACTGTACTGCAATTAGAAATATAGTTTGAAATAATTGTATTCCTTATTATTTACTATTTTTTGACTATTACTCTAGTGATTGCAACGAAATCTTTCATAATTCGATTTAGAGTTAGCAACTTCTATTTTTTCTTTGTTCCTTTCTTATTCGCTTCAGATTGAAAAAATGGAAGAGTTGAGCGAATCAAAAACCAAAGGGGGTTCATGGCCAAGAGTAAAGATGTCCGAGTAACGGTTATTTTGGAATGTACCAGTTGTGTCCGAAACGGGGTTAATAAAGAATCAACGGGCATTTCCAGATATATTTCACAAAAGAATCGACACAATACGCCGAGTCGATTGGAATTGAAAAAATTCTGTCCCTATTGTTACAAACATACGGTTCATGGGGAGATAAAGAAATAGATCGAATGCAGGTCTGTTTGTCACTCTTCCAAGGAACATAAAAAATGACATATTATATATATAATATATATTTTAATATAACTAAAGTAAATCCTAATTTCTATTTCTTCTATTTCCGTATTTCTTCTATTTCAGTTGGATCTAAAAAAAAAGAATTAGAACTCAGAAATAGGATTTTCAGGGATAAGTAACAAACAAACCATGGATAAATCCAAGCGACCCTTTCTTAAATCCAAACGATCTTCTCGTAGGCGTTTGCCCCCGATCCAATCGGGGGATCGAATTGATTATAGAAATATGAGTTTAATTAGTCGGTTTATTAGTGAACAAGGAAAAATTTTATCTAGACGCGTGAATAGATTGACCTTGAAACAACAACGATTAATTACTATTGCTATAAAACAAGCGCGCATTTTATCTTTGTTACCTTTTCTTAATAACGAGAAACAGTTTGAAAGAACCGAGTCGACCGCTAGAACTACTGGTTTTAGAACCAGAAATAAATAGGCTTACTCTTCAATCAAATCAAAATTCCAATATGCTATGAACTCAAACCCAGATGGATATTTTGTTCGAAAAATAATCAAATCTAAATTAAATTTTCGTGTTGTAATAAAAAAAAAAAGAATCAAAGAATCGGGGAAGAATCAAAGTTTTTTTGTTTGAGCGCGTTAACTCATTTTGACGACTTTATCATCTTATCAATTTTTTCTTATACTAATTTATACTCTATCTTCCCGGAGTTCATTCTCCGGGGAATGTCATTTAAGTTTTTCGGTAAATTCCTTACAATCTTTTTCCTCTATGATCTCATTAGAAATCATATAAAGACAATTCCTATTTAATATAGCTATTTGTGCAAGTATTTTACGATTAAGAAGCAATTTACTCTTGTACAGATCATTTATAAATCGACTATAACTATAGGATACTTTATTTTCACGAATTACTGCATTTATCCGAGTGATCCACAAACGACGAAAATCCCTCTTTTGCCTATCTCTATCCCGATGAGCAGAAACCAAAGCTCTTATTTTCTGTTGAGTAATAGTTCGAGTAAGTCTTGAATGAGCCCCCCCAAAGCTTGATGCAAATAAACGGATTTTTGTTCGACGTTTACGAGCTACATATCCTCGTCTAATTCTGGTCATTGAATAAATGAAACTTTGATGAATAACTAATTGATTTCCGTTCTTTTAGTTATTATTTTCCCCTTTACTGGTCGATTAATAACAAAACAGATTCTTCCAATGTATAAAATAAAAATTCCAATGGCTTTGGCTACTATAACCTCCCCGACCACTATATATATATTTTTTTTTCATTGTAAACATAAAAATAAAATTTAAATGGATAAAGAAATAGTGGTTCCATCGTTTCTATGGTTACTTCTTAAACGGTGAGGTCCTTTCTATACACCGGAACCCCTTCCTGCATTTAATCAATATTCTTGGTAACTTGTACAGTTCACATCCTTTGGCTCTACCCATGAATTATATTATTTAGTAATAGGTCTTTCACAATGAGATCTAACCCATACAGTAACGGTATTTAATTATGAAAGTTAGCTAGGTAGCTGACCCTGTTAGTCCGTTTTTGCAAGAGTGGGAACATTATTTTTCTGCTTATATATTTCCCCCGCTTAATGGATAACTATTTCTTACCAAAGGGGAATTGCTTCTCATCTTAAATTCAGGTGATTGGATTTGCACCAATGGAAACCATAAATTGAATACACAGGGAGATAATGGATCTTTTTGATTTGTAGATAGTGGGTGGAATTCTTCCATTGTATCCTATCCTATTCATATTCTATTTCTATCCTATTCACTGGTCTTGATTGATCACTGATACTGGAAACATACAGTTTGTCTTTTTTTTGTGTCCCAGTCCTAGCTCATGATCTAAACGTGTCGCACATACACCCTAGTACATGTTCCTCGGCGCTGAGGACATCCCCGAAGAGCGGGGGATTTCGTGACATTTCTTATTGGCTGTCGTGTGTTTCTAATAAGTTGCTTAATGGTTGGCATGCTGTATCGTATACATAATAGGCTGGTTGAGATCGATCCTAACCGGATGATTATGAATCGCTTTTTTTTAATCTATTTAATAGAATATTAAAATATTAAACCCGGATAAGAATATAAAGAAAATCGCAACACAACAATAGTAGGGATTTCGCTGAAATCCTTCATTCAACCGCTACAAGATCAACAATTCCATGAGCTTGGGCTTCTGTTGCTGACATAAAAACATCTCTTTCCAGATCTTCGGATACAACCCATAAGGGTTTGCCCGTTCTTTGTACATAAACCCTTGTGATGGTTTCGCGCAGTTTCAGTAGTTCTTCCGCTTCCAAGATAAATTCTCCCGTTTGTGCCTCAGAAAAAGAGGCTGCGGGTTGGTGAATCATTACCCTGATGATAAATAAATGGTTTCTCTATCTTGCAGGATGATGAGGTGCAAAAAAAAAAAAAAGAATTGAAGAACCGTACGGGCATTTTTTGTGCAGTGCATACGGCTCTCTAATGGAATTTACTTTCACCTTACAGCCAAAAATCTAGGATCTATCAGACGCAGATCGGTAAATGATCCAATTACCACCCTTCCTTTCGGTTCGTTTCCTTTCGGGGGAGTTAAAAAATACTATGATGGTTCCGTTGCTTTATATATTTATTTCGTCTGTGATTCAGCAATCCCAAAGTTTTTTTGAGCTAAGGCAAAAAATGAATCTGTTCTATAAAAAATAAATATTGTTAAAACCCTTCCGGTGTGAAAACAAAAAAAAGTTTGTGACGCTTAAATGGACTACCCTAAGATAAAATCGGAATATCTTATTATCTCATACTACTCTTTCGATACATAATTTAATGTAAAAAAAAAAAGAGAGTTTTATCATATCAAATTTGAAGTGCCATGCTATTATTACTTAATATTCCTGCTAAGGCATAGTATTTTTTTCTTTCAAATAAAAAACTCAATGGCGCCAAGCGTGAGGGAATGCTAGACGTTTGGTAATTTCTCCTCCGACCAGGATAAAGGATCCCATTGAAGCGGCCAATCCCATGCATATTGTATGTACATCTGGTCTTACAAATTGCATAGTATCGTAAATAGCTACTCCGGGTATTACCCATCCTCCGGGAGAATTTATAAACAAATAGAGATCTTTGGTATCATCCTCTATACTGAGATATACCATAAGACCAATAAGTTGATTTGAGATCTCACTATCAACCTCTTGGCCTAAAAAAAGCAATCTTTCTCGATAAAGTCGGTTGATTAGGATAAAAAACTATCCCTTAGGAACCGTACATGCACCTTTTGAGGCATACGGTTCAAAAAATAGCGGAAAAAAGATCAATGTATAAGATTCCAGCCCCTTTATTTTGGCTTAGAGTAGGTTCTATCTAACTTTTAACAAAGGAACCCTTTTTTTTTCCATAAAAAAAGATAAGTTTTTGCTCGTTTTCCTATAACCTATAATACGAAATTCATTACACTTATCAAACACACTTCTCATTGATATATTGTTTCATCGAGATCCAATCCAAATTACGATGTAATTTTCTTGTTCCTGAAGGGGTCCCTTCCATTTTTTTAGGTTTATGCTCTACTCCAGGTAAAGATTTCCGCGATTTCTATTTGCACATATAGGATAAATGCTCCCAATACCACTTCTTTTTTTAATTCATTTGATGCCTTTCTTCCGTCAAATATTTGAGGTATTCAGCATATTATTCTATTCGATTAATTAACACTTTGAGATCACCCCTCTTTCTAATTTAATAATAAACTAATTTAATATTTAATAATAAAATCGTTTATGATACAAGTAGTACGCCGATCTATTACTAATTGGGTTTTTTCTAAACGGAGCCTGGATACTTCATTTTCTTGGTCCAACCAAGCCAACCATAAATAAGTTTTATTGAGATGGTAATATTAATCTGGATCCCCCAAAAACGGATCTAATTGCACCTCACGCGCCAATTTTAAAATAAATTGATTGGGTGAAACAAGGGATATCTCAATCGAGGGAGAGAACGGGGAAATCCCATATGACCCAATATATCTGACAAGCCGCACTATACGTCAACCCAAGATGCATCTTCCTCTCCAGGACTTCGAAAAGGTACTTTTGGAACACCAATAGGCATTAACAAAAAATGAAGTACTATATTTCACTTTGATGTGGAAACGTAATAATGGGTTTAATTGTCTTCATAAAAATTGGCCGTTATTCATTTTAGCCATGGTCAGAAAGGAAGACAGAATTAATATTAATAAAGTAACTAAAATTATTCCAAATAGGTCTTTCGAATGATGACTAAGTATGGATGGATTCACTCATAGAAAATGGGCTCAACCCACCATTGCGTATTGGGGCTTATCGGGTATAGAATAGATCTGCTTCTCTTTGTTCCTACGAACAGAATTGTTTGATTATTGCCAGCAGAAGAGAACAAATATTATCTCCTGCTCGGAGAGAATCCACTGAAGGGGGGAGGTCCATAGTATCGTTTTTAAAATGCAATAAAGTTACATAGTCTTTATCTTTCTTTGATAAAAAGGGGTATTTCCATGGGTTTGCCTTGGTATCGTGTTCATACCGTTGTATTGAATGATCCCGGTCGGTTGATTGCTGTCCATATAATGCATACAGCTCTGGTTGCTGGTTGGGCCGGTTCAATGGCTCTATATGAATTAGCCGTTTTTGATCCTTCTGATCCCGTTCTTGATCCAATGTGGAGACAAGGTATGTTCGTTATACCCTTCATGACTCGTTTAGGAATAACTAATTCGTGGGGTGGTTGGAGTATCACAGGGGGGGCTGTAACGAATTCAGGCATTTGGAGTTACGAAGGTGTGGCCGGAGCGCATATTGTGTTTTCTGGCTTGTGCTTCTTAGCAGCTATTTGGCATTGGGTGTATTGGGATCTAGCAATATTTACTGATGAACGTACAGGAAAACCGTCTTTGGATTTGCCCAAGATTTTTGGAATTCATTTATTTCTTTCAGGGGTGGCTTGTTTTGGTTTTGGCGTATTTCATGTAACAGGTTTGTATGGCCCTGGAATATGGGTGTCCGATCCTTATGGACTAACTGGAAAAGTACAATCTGTAAATCCAGCGTGGGGTGTGGAAGGTTTTGATCCGTTTGTTTCGGGCGGAATAGCCTCTCATCATATTGCAGCGGGTACATTGGGCATATTAGCGGGCCTATTTCATCTTAGTGTTCGTCCGCCTCAACGTCTATACAAAGGATTACGTATGGGCAATATTGAAACCGTCCTTTCCAGTAGTATCGCTGCTGTCTTTTTTGCTGCTTTTGTAGTTGCTGGAACTATGTGGTATGGTTCAGCAACTACCCCCATCGAATTATTTGGTCCCACTCGTTATCAATGGGATCAGGGATACTTCCAGCAAGAAATATATAGAAGAGTTAGTGCTGGACTCGCTGAAAATCAAAGTTTCTCAGAAGCTTGGTCTAAAATTCCGGAAAAACTTGCTTTTTATGATTACATTGGGAATAATCCGGCAAAGGGGGGGTTATTCAGAGCGGGCTCAATGGACAACGGGGATGGAATAGCTGTTGGATGGTTAGGACACCCCATCTTTAGAGATAAAGAAGGGCGTGAACTTTTTGTACGTCGTATGCCTACCTTTTTCGAAACATTTCCAGTTGTTTTGGTAGATGGAGACGGAATTGTTAGAGCTGATGTTCCTTTTAGAAGGGCAGAATCAAAGTATAGTGTTGAACAAGTAGGTGTAACTGTTGAGTTCTACGGCGGCGAACTTAACGGAGTTAGTTATAGTGATCCTGCTACTGTTAAAAAATATGCTAGACGCGCTCAATTGGGTGAAATTTTTGAATTAGATCGTGCTACTTTGAAATCTGATGGTGTGTTTCGTAGCAGTCCGAGGGGTTGGTTTACTTTTGGACATGCTTCGTTTGCTTTGCTCTTTTTCTTCGGACACATTTGGCATGGTGCTCGAACCTTATTCAGAGATGTTTTTGCTGGTATTGACCCAGATTTGGATGCTCAAGTAGAATTTGGCGCATTCCAAAAACTTGGAGATCCAACTACAAAAAGACAAGTAGTCTGATATAATATAACATTGTTATCGCATCTTTCGAATCGACTTTTTTTCTTTGACTTTTGCTCTTTCTTTAGGTAGGAGATGATCCAAAATAAACAGGTATGGAAGCTATAATTGTAAACCACGATCGAATCTATGGAAGCATTGGTTTATACATTCCTTTTAGTCTCGACTCTAGGGATCATTTTTTTCGCTATCTTTTTTCGAGAACCCCCTAAAGTTCCAACGAAAAAGGTGAAATAAAATAAATGATTTTTCATTTTCTCAATTGAAGTACTAAGCCTCCCGATATTGGGAGGCTTAGTACTTTAACTAGAACTAGTCCCCGTGTTCCTCGAATGGATCTCTTAGTTGTTGAGAGGGTTGCCCAAAAGCGGTATATAAGGCATACCCAGTAAAACTTACAAGTAAACCAGATATAGAGATGGCGACTAGGGTTGCTGTTTCCATTATTATATAATTTCAAGACCACAATGGATCTATGATAAGATCGTTTATTTACAACGGAATAGTATACAAAGTCAACAGATCTTAATTAAAACAATAGGATTTATGGCTACACAAACCGTTGAGAGTAATTCCAGATCTGGTCCAAGATCAACAAATGTAGGGGGTTTATTGAAACCATTGAATTCGGAATATGGTAAAGTAGCTCCTGGATGGGGAACCACTCCTTTGATGGGTGTCGCAATGGCTCTATTTGCGATATTCCTATCTATTATTTTGGAGATTTATAATTCTTCCGTTTTACTGGACGGAATTTCAATGAATTAGAAGATCACAAGAACTGTGAAGTCTTAGCTTTTCAATACAAAGTGAATCCTTTAGGGGGCTCGGATTTCTAGCCCATATTTATATATTTATTTTGATTTTGGTAGTTCGACCGCGGAATTTCTTTGTTTCTGTAGTTCGGAATATGAGTGTGTGACTTGTTATAATTGATCCTATTGATAGTACAGAGAATGGGTCTGCCATCTTCATAGAGATGTGTTTTATCGCGTCGGATATTTAGTCTATTATCTGAAACACGGAATATATGAAATCGAGCACGAAATATTAAAACTATGATTCATACTTAATATTCAGACCCCGCGGCCGGACTAAAAAAAACGCAAAGAATTAAGTATAATAAGTATAAATTGAAATATTTTTCTTCTTTCAAACGCCTCTTTATGCTTTGCTTAGTTTAAGCCGAACTATTAATTTAATTAATATTCATTGAATAAGTGATGATACAATGGTTTTTACTCAGAGAATCATTGGACTTAGCTTTAAGGTTTTATTGAATCATCGTGGTTATAGTATGAATCTGAGGTTTCAATCGATTCATAGGGTCTTAACAAGAGAATTCCTATAAAAAATAAATAAATAAAAGACATATTAATAAAAAAAAAAAAAAATAATAAATCAACGAAAGAAAACAAAATAGGGAAATAGAAGATTCAAGAGGCCTGTAACGATCTATATAAAGCAATATAAAGACGAATGAGCCGACTTGATATTTTGGCATTATCACCACAAAGCTTTCGGTTTTTTTTTTTCATATCTTCAGAGAAGAGATAAGATTTAATAGAACTAGTAAGAAGTTTCAAACCTTCTATTTATTCTATATCCGTTTCAACCAGTATTGAGGTGTTTATGTTTGAGCTGTATGAGATGAAATTCTCATATACGGTTCTCAGAGGGGGAGTCCTCTTGGGTTACCTATCTCAATAAAGTCTATGATTGGTTCGAAGAACGTCTCGAGATTCAGGCGATTGCAGATGATATAACTAGTAAATACGTTCCTCCTCATGTTAACATTTTTTATTGTCTAGGAGGAATTACCCTTACTTGTTTTTTAGTCCAAGTAGCTACGGGATTTGCTATGACGTTTTACTATCGCCCGACCGTTACTGAGGCTTTTGCTTCTGTTCAATATATAATGACTGAAGCTAACTTTGGTTGGTTAATCCGATCAGTTCATCGCTGGTCGGCAAGTATGATGGTCCTAATGATGATCCTGCACGTATTTCGGGTGTATCTCACCGGTGGATTTAAAAAACCTCGCGAATTGACTTGGGTTACAGGTGTGGTTCTGGGTGTATTGACCGCATCTTTTGGTGTAACTGGTTATTCCTTACCTTGGGACCAAGTTGGTTATTGGGCAGTCAAAATTGTAACAGGCGTACCTGACGCTATTCCTGTAATAGGATCGCCTTTGGTAGAATTATTACGCGGAAGTGCTAGTGTGGGACAATCCACTTTGACTCGTTTTTATAGTTTACATACTTTTGTATTACCCCTTCTTACTGCCGTATTTATGTTAATGCACTTCCCAATGATACGTAAGCAAGGGATTTCTGGTCCTTTATAGACTTTATAGAAAAGATCATAGATATTTGTAATCACTCAGTTCTCAATTTTGGAGTATTTCATTGCTACAAGTATGGATTATTGAAAAGAATAAGACATGGTTTGGATATTTTCCTTCAACTCCAAAATCACAATATTGTGTTATTTATTTGACACGAATAGTTGAAGTTAATTCTCCGAAGAGAAAATGGATTATGGGAGTGTGTGACTTGAACTAGTGATTAGGCCATGCAGATATATGGTATCTGCCACATTGGAATTCAAAAAAAA